AAATGGATTAGTCATACCTATCCAAAAATCTATTCAGAATAATCTATTAAGTATTAAGAAAGAATTTAATCAATTTAGTAATATGACTACCTCGTCATCCACTTGGTTTTTTTGTCATAATCATTATATAGGAGAGATGGCCGAGTGGTTCAAGGCGTAGCATTGGAACTGCTATGTAGACTTTTGTTTACCGAGGGTTCGAATCCCTCTCTTTCCGGTTTGTGTTAAATTCCCAATTTTCATTTTATTACCAATGAAAAAAAATGGGTAATGAATAACACTATTCCAAGAGTTAGACCCTTCTTTGCTATAGATTTGCTATAGATTCTTTATTCCTAATTGCTGTGCCACAAATCGAAAAAAAAAATATATTGTAAAAATTAGACAAGGAATGAGAATGTTCCTTCGATCTATGATGCAGAAAAATAAAAACACGGATCTAACTACCATTTATCTTACTTACCCTTCGGTTAATTTACTTCAATAAAAGATAAGAAAATGAAAATTTTCCGAACCTTTTCTTTTTTATTATTAGTATTAGTTAGGGTTAAGTCTGACGCGAATAATATTCTACAACTAACAATTCATTTATTTTCAAACCGACCCATTTACTATCTATTATTTGATTCACTAATCCTTTATATTGAAATGGGTGAAGGGTCAAATGGCTTGGCAATTCCTCATGAGGAGATGAATCCAGAGATTTTTGAATCAGACCTCGGGATTTTTGTTCTGTCTTCGCCGTAATAATATCTCGCGGCTTGCAACGATAACTTGGTATATCTACTATACGGCTGTTAACTAAAATATGTCTATGGTTAACTAATTGGCGGGCTGCAGGAATTGTTGAAGCCATACCCAATCGAAAAAGTATGTTATCCAAACGCATTTCAAGTAATTGTAGTAAAACTCGGCCTGTTGACCCTTTTGCTTTTCCAGCAATACGAACATATTTAAGTAATTGCCGCTCTGTAAGGCCATAATGAAAACGCAACTTTTGCTTTTCTTCTAGACGAATACGATATTGAGATTTTTTCCCCGAACGTGATTGGTTTCTAAGGTCATTTCCGGCCCTAGGCCCTTTATTAGTTAGTCCTGGTAACGCTCCCAGACGGCGTATTTTTTTGAAACGAGGTCCCCGGTAACGCGACATAAAGACTCCTTATGGTTATTTCAAATGAATTTTATTCTTCTTTTGTTCAGTAATTTTTGATTTTTTAACTCTAAACTAAAACGGAACTAAATGAAAGGGGGTTTACTCAATCAGCGTACTTGTGTACTCTAAAAGAGAATGAGATTAATTGGATAAATATACAGACCCCTTTCGAATGTCTATTATAGGAAAAGGATTCCTTTTCCTGGCACCTGACAGAGTTAGAGTTGGAAGCTCTTATAGAAATTTATAATTTTTGTATTTGGAAGGGTGGACGATACCCTTTCAACATTTTTTAATTTCAAAGGGGCATTCTCAATCGTGGAAAAGTTTAATAAATAGGAAAAGCCGGCTATCGGAATCGAACCGATGACCATCGCATTACAAATGCGATGCTCTAACCTCTGAGCTAAGCAGGCTCACATAACATTCATTTTCTATGCATAGGAATTCAATAAAATACCAATCCATTAAAGTATTAGTATCTTTTTTACTAAAAATTTTTCTTATCTAATCAGAATCCAATCCTAGATAAAAGAATAGAATATCAAATTTTAACTCAAATTTCACTAACTAAAAATCAAATCAATTTTGAATATTATAGAACATAACAATTAATAGAATGATCAAAAATTTAGAAGTTGAATTTCTTTATCACGAATAAATATCTAGTATTATCAATACAATTCTAGTATTATTCTAGTATTATCAATATTTATCACTATTAAATTAGTTCTATTTTTAGATATTAAGAAAGAAAAAAAAGGATATATTATTAGATATGATAGTCTGAGATAGCTAAATTACTTCCATTTTTCATTTTTGAATTCAAATAACATTTTATAACATTTGCAATTTAGTACACTTCCATTTTCTAGAGATTATTTTGAGATTCTTTTTTTATATATTATTTCTATTTGATTCTATATTATCTAGGAATGATTCGTTCTAGCTAATGAGACATTCTTCCGCTTTCATTCATAAGGATATAAGTAGTAAATGCGGAAATTAAGACGACAAAAAAATCGACCGTTCAAGTATGCAAAAGGTTCCGGGAAGAGTGGCAGATAAATATATATATATCTTATATATATCAATATATATTGAATTGTGTATACAGAAATGATAAAATCTTATTTAGTCTTAGTTGGACCAAACCGAATAAGGGTTTCCTAGCGAGGATTGGTAAGAAATCAAAGAGGAGAAAACACTTTTTCGAGATAGGAATCCGTATCTAATCAATTCAGGATCTAATTAACTCAAGGGTTCCTGTAGAAATAAAAGAAAAGGCGGAGCGACCTCACAATAAACTACTAATCTAAAAACAAAGGAAAAGGAGGGGGATAT